TGATGCATTCATTCATTCTGCATTCTTTTATTCTATTTCTATATTTATTTACTTTTATATTTTATATAAAAGTAAATAAATATAGAAAAAAAACGAAAAGGCGGGTAGCGGGAATCGAACCCGCATCGGTAGCTTGGAAGGCTAGGGGTTATAGTCGACGTCAACTCAGGATTTTTAACGTCTCTAATTCAAAACCGAACATGAAACTTTGGTTTCATTCGGCTCCTTTATGGAAGATGGAGAAATTACATGATCTAAGCTGGGAATGAAAAAAAGCAACAAAATTTGATCCATATCATCTATGTCAGCTTTTCGATCTTGAATGTATTCAAGACGGCTCGCTTTATAGATGATCCCTCTATAAGAGTAAGATTAGAAAAATCTTTTTAGTTAGTTCGTTCTCTATTTCTAGTGGAGAGAATCCTGAGGAAGGGTCTTCTTTTCTACCGAGCTAAAGGAATATTTTGATGTCTATAGTAAACCAAAGACATCGTTTTATAGCTATTTTGCTTCCATTTTCCCTCGACAAATAAAAAATAGAAGATTTAGTTACGATTAGAAATTTTTTTACTTTCCTTATCCATGGATCCTTTACTCATACTCATTCAATTGGAAGTAGTGATCCAATTCAAAAAAGATTCTGTTTCGTAATTTCATAATCCAAGTTTCAAATTTCGACTTTCAATTTGGATAAAAATCACGAGAATGTGGATTTGTCCTCGAATTTGTCATTGCGAGGTAAAGGGTTAAATCCTTCTTAATAAATAAAGTTTTTGTTCGGAATACAAAGAAAACCGAAGGACCCCTTAACTATTAGGGGATTCATATAACGAATCTCACTTTTACCACTAAACTATACCCGCTACAATGTCATTATTGTACATTATTGTATAGAAATGGGTTTTTGTCGAACAACAAATCATTCTAAGAGTATCCGTAAAAATCATGAAACTTAGAGTGTTGCTGCCTTTTGTCAGGTGACTCTAATTATTAATATAATTTTTTTTTATTTAAATTTAATAAAAAAAAAATAAAAAGGGATTCAAATGATCTTTTTTTGCTGGAGGGGTTTGGACCGATTAGGGTTTGAAAAAATAACTGAAGTTATAACCTAAAAATACCTGATCTAAGAATCCCCGATTAAAAAATGGAACCCCCTTTTTTTCACGTAAAGCATTTATCAAACAAAATTAAGGTAGGATCCTTTAAATTTTAGGAAGTAGTTCCAACTATATCTAGTATCTAGTAAAAAAAGCGAATAGTCCCGTTTAGGCTAAAGTATTTTTAAAAGAAAAAAAGGCCCGGCTAGGTACTAACCCGGCCAGGCCGTGGGAATCACAAAGCCCTTACTCTTACTTTATCAAAAAAAAGGGTGGGATTTCGGTTAAACGTTCTTTATATTTAGATATTTAGATTTATATAATAAAGGAAAAATAACGAAGAAAAAACCTTTTCAATCCTTACCTTATACATGTTAAGTAATGTAACATAGTACTTATTCTTTTTCAATTGGAGAGATGGCTGAGTGGACTAAAGCGTCGGATTGCTAATCCGTTGTACGAGCGATTCGTACCGAGGGTTCGAATCCCTCTCTTTCCGTTTCCGTTGAATTTATCTTTTCATTTTCGTTAATAAATATAATATTTATCGCAAAGTAAACCCTTTTTTATAGTAAAATTCCTAGTTAAAGGAGTAAATCGAAAAAATGCTAAGCAAATCATAAAGCAAAAGAACGGAAAAAGTCTTCTCCTATTTTTTTATTCTTCTCGTCCAGGATTACGTCCTGGATCATTAGATAGGAATCCGAAGATAAAGAGAGAAACAAAGAATATAACTACTGTGTAAACAAAGAGTTTGAGAGTAAGCATTACACAATCTCCAATATCATTTTTTTTGTAAAAAGAGAATAGATTCTCCGTTTTTATACCACATATCCTAACTTTTTTGATACTAAGAAATTTTGATACTAAGAAATGAAGCTGTTTTAAAAAGCTGAATTTTTTAAAATTCAATTCTAATATTTTGGAAGAAGACTTTTAAAAGTGTCTTTCATCTCCAAAACAAAATTCTAGTAAATTGTTGGGTAACCCACTAGAGTTTTTCATTGGAAAAAGGGGTCAGAATGAAGAAATGAGGTGATCCAGATTTAGCGCAACTTTTTCTGCACCAAGAAATCAGCCCTATCGGATCTTATCAATTATTCGAATTTTTTTATTGAAGAAAACATGACGTTTTCTAGGATAGTTTTTTCTCGAACAGCATTAAATATCTCAGCGAAAGCTTACAGCAGCTTGCCAAACAAAGGCTAAGAGAAAAAATAGTAGAGGTATAACTGGCATAAGATCGACAATTGGATTTAAAAAGGCGTAGGCCTCGGGTAATTTGGCAAATAAAAAATGAATCGAATAAAGGTCAGAATTAAGACAGATACCGCTCAAACTGAAGATATTAAGCATAACATTTATTGTTCTTGGAGATAATTGCTTTTTGATTGAGTTATTGATATAAGGGAAAGTGAAGAAAGTAAAATAGACTCAAAAACCCTTCTTTTTATTTGAACTTATCCAACCAAAAATCCTTCGATTTTCAATTCAAAATAGAAGAAATTCAAATTTCATACAATAGTTTATATCTTAATTAAATTCGATGTAATGATCAATCCATTTTTATATAATTCTATATCGATGCCTGTTCAAAATTATCAGAAATTTTGGATGGAATTGACGAACCACTACTACGAACAGTAGTGTTTATTAGTGAAGAATATAAATCGAAGTGGGGCGTGGCCAAGTGGTAAGGCAACGGGTTTTGGTCCCGCTATCCGGAGGTTCGAATCCTTCCGTCCCAGAGGATATGGATTATATGCGAATAAATAAAAAAATATTTTTTTATTTTCAAAAGGCTAGCTTATTGGATAGAAGTTGATTCTTCTTTTGACTTTTTACTACTACTGATTTGAGTCTGAACCATATCTTTTTTATAAACTCAACTGAGATATCTATATATTTATTTTTTTCGGGCCGGGATAACGAAGATAAATCACACTAGTTTGAATAAAAAAAAGAAGTCGTCCAACCCTTTCATCGTAGGAACATGCTTTTTCATATTCATAGTGAAGGTAAGTACTTATAATTAGTAAGAAATTTTCAATTCTACACAAAAGGTATTTAGTAATTGACTTCATTCAAGGGTATTACGTCTCTTCAGACAAGACTCTAGTAGGGTAAAATAAAAGCTAAGAAGAATAAACTTAATCCGAATCCTTTTTTATACTTTCTACCTAGGCTAGCTCAGATATTGCATTTCAGAAATCAGCAAACGATCTGCTTTTTATTTATGCTTCATGATATCCATAACGAAAAGTATCCATTTGAATCCCTTATATATGTTCGCCAAATCTCATTAATAAAAGGTCAAGTAAATTAGATCCGTAACAGATGCCTTTTTCCTTTGAACCCGCTTTTTTAGGTATTTCCATTTTTGCTCTAATTTCAAAAATGAATTAATAATTGTAAATCTAGATAACAATTTTGAGAAGAGGTTATTCGTATATTCGAGTCACTTTATGGAAAGATTCTATAAAATTTACTTTCAAGTGGGGACTTCCATGGATTGTTCTATTTCAGTAACAATGGTTTAATTGAAATAGTTAATCCAGAATTAAATTATTAAGGTGACGCTTGTTTAACTTAGCAAATTGATATGGAAATCCTTTACTCGTTCGATTCCTATTGCGTTAATCAGATAAAGCAATAAAAAAGAAAAATTTCCCACAGATATCGCTTTTTTTTCACTTCATAAAAAACTGGAATTTTTTTTTATTTAACCCTTTTCCTTAACCTATCTTTAGTTGAAGTAGACAAGAATGAAAGAACGATGGATTTTTCTATCTTAGCATAGGGTAAAATACTTTAGTCAAATACTGATGTAGAAGTAGTAAATGTATTTTCAAAATTTTCTATGATTTCCTGTTAGTTCGCGGGACTGAAAACTGTGGATTCGTTAAAAAGAACTCATTTATTCATGTTATTTCTATTCGATTTTTATACAATAAAATTTGGGAGTTAAATAGGGGATGTAAGTTGAATTCTTCGTGCAGACGTTCTTAAGAAACGAATTTCGCCACGCACCCATATATACGTAAAATAAATGCCTATATACAGAATACTGCCCAAACCAATGACTACTCATGATTTCATTTCTAAACTATAGGATGTTATGGTAAAACTTCGTTTGAAACGATGTGGTAGAAAGCAACGTGCGACTTGAAGGACATGATCAGCTGTGGATTTCTTACATCCGTCATTTTAGATAGCAATGAAAGTGCCCTTGGCTCGACATCTTTTGGTCTGTTCTATTACTCTCGATTGTAATTCAAATAGTCCATAATATGATGGAGCTCGAGTCTAAAGTATTGATTGATTTCTCAGGGGCAGGGATCTAGGGTGAGTGCCAATGACTAAGTTGGAACAACTTCGTAAGTGTATCTTCAAATCAAAAGGATCAAATTCTAGCGCGTTTCAAACCCCTTTTTCGAATTGTTAAAACTCTTTTGATTCAAAGTGGATAAAGCGGGAATCAAGCATTCGACTGATTTGATTCTTTGATATATATAAGAAAGCCTAAAAAAAGGGTATGTTGCTGCCATTTTGAACTGATTAAGGATCACCGAAGTAATGTCTAAACCTAAGGATTCAAAACAAAGATAAAAGATCGTGGAACAAGGAAAGACTTTTTTCAATTGTCTTAATAACTAGTTAATAACTAGAGAGAGGAATAAAAAACTTCTAAACGGGATAGAAAGGGGTTAGAGACCGCTCAATAACGAAAATGCCTAAGGTTATTCTTTGAACTATTTGAGAGTTATCGAACTTGAGTTATGAGGACAAATGCCTTTTTTGTTTTTTTTTTTCGAAACAAGAAAGGGCGCTATTTTGATTCTATTTGTTTAATGATTTTAGGGATCTACTTGGGATTCAAATTAAATTATAGAATTTCGAATCATTTTTTCTTGAGCCGTACGAAGGGAAAACTTCTTATACGGTTCTTGGGGGGGTCTTATATCTATCCCAATGAGCTGTTTATCGAATTGTTGCAATTGATGTTCGAGCCCGAAGAGAAGGAAGAGATCTTCGTAAAGTGGGTTTTTATGATCCGATAAGGAATCAAACCCAGTTAAACGTTCCCGCTCTTCTCTATTTCCTTGAAAAGGGGGCTCAACCGACAGGAACTGTTCATGATATTTCAAAGAAGGCGGATGTATTTAGGGAACTTTTTCTTAATCAATCAAAATTAAAGAAATAATACAAAAAAAGAGTGTGGGTATGACTCGGATCTATTCGTTTTCTTAGTCTTACTCTAATCAGAACCCATTTTTTTTTCCTAAAAAATCCCATGATAAGAAAGAAAATACCTTGTATGTATATGTATTGATAGAAAAATCTTCAAATGAATAGAATAGCTCAAGAACTTGGCTCTTATAAATAGAAAATTTTGATATTCCCTGTAACTTTAATTGGATGATTTTGGTTGGAGTTCTAAAAGACGAGATTAAACTTGCTTTGTCAACTTATTATTTTATTGATTAATTAATCCCAGTATATTTTTTTTATCTATATTTAGATATGTAGCTAATCCATGTAGTGCCAATCCAACACAAGTCCTTCTTTTTTTCTTAGTAATTTCGAATGCAATTTGTTGCCCTTTTTGTATTATATTCTTTTCTGAACATTTATCTTGACAACAGTCTATTGAACAAATATAATTAAATCGTGACTAAAAAGAAAAAGATCCTTGTATCTTTGTTTCATAGATTCTTGTTTTTTTTTCTTCATTTTGTATTAGTTTTTAATTTAATTCAGTGTTTTGGTTGTGTCATGCAATCTTAGTTTTGTTTTGACTGGATTTATAGACTTTCCTTTTTGGTTTGGGGTTGCTAACTCAACGGTAGAGTACTCGGCTTTTAAGTGCGACTAGGATCTTTTACATATCTGTATGAAGCAAGGGATTCGTCCGTACCGTCGGTAGAGTTTGTACGACCACGACTGATCCTAAATGGGAATGACTGGAAAAAATAGCATGTCGTATCAATAGAGAATTCTGAGAATATTTAATTCTGCAAAACTTGGTCCTGATTTTAATTCTTGGAGCAAAAAATAAATTGAAAGTTGGGTCAGGTGAATAAATGGATAGAGCCTTTTGGCTCCAATTTTAGGGAAACAAAAAGCCGCGTGCTTATGTTCGTAATTTGAATGAATACCCGATCTAATTATACGTTAAAAATATATTAGTGCCTGCTACGGGAAAGGCTTCTCCCATGAATGGATTATCCATTAAAAAAAATCCTAACTATTCTCCCTTTTAGAGTGGAGATGACTGTGTAAAAGAAGCCGTAGATTGATAAGTATCCATTTTCCAAAATCAAAAGAGCGATTAAGTTGAAAAAATAAAGGATTTCTAATCACCTTCTTCTACTATAATGAATCCTCCGTTTTTATATGGAAAAGAGAGGATAGAGAGTCCGTTGATCAGTTTACTTATCTCCGGGGTATTTTTTCCTCTAATACCTTGTTTTGACTGTATTGCACTATGTATCATTTGATAATCCACGAAATCCATTATCTTTTATTTAAATCGAAGTTCCATTTAAAATGGAGGAAGTTAAAGGATATTTAGAACTTGCTAAGTCTCATCAACATGACTTCCTATATCCACTTATTTTTCAAGAGTATATTTCTTCATTTGCTCATGATCATAGATCCGTTTTGTTGGAAAATGTGGATCATGACAAAAAATTTAGTTTTCTACTTCTTAAGCGTTTAATTAATCGAATGTATCAACAGAAGCATTTTGCTCTTTTTACTAATGGTTCTAACAAAAATTCATTTTTGGGGCACAACAAGAATTTATATTCTCAAATGCTATCAGAAGCTTTTTCAGTAATTATAGAAATTTTATTTTCTCCACGACTAGAATATTCTTTTGCAAAGAAAGAAATCGTAAAATTTCAGAATTTACGCTCAATTCATTCCTTATTTCCGTTTTTAGAAGATCAATTTATACATTTAACTTCTGTGTCAGATATAGAAATAACCATTCCCATCCATCTCGAGATATTGGTTCAAACCCTACGCTACTGGGTGAAAGATGCTTCTTCGTTACATTTAGTACGATTCTTTCTTTATAAGTATGATAATTGGAATAGCTTTATTACACTAAAGAAACCCATTTCCAGTTTTTTAAATTTGAAAAGGAATCCAAAATCTTTGTTGTTCCTGTATAATTCGCATGTCTGCGAATCCGAATTCATCTTCGGGTTTCTGCGTAACCAATCGTTGCATTTACGATCAACATCTTTTGGAGTCTTTTTTGAGCGAATCCACTTCTATGAAAAAAAAAACACACTTCTACAAGAAGTGTTTTCTATTCAAACCAAGCTGAGGTTGTTCAAGGATCCATTTATTCATTATGTTAGGTATCAAGGAAAAGTTTTTTGGGGAT